CCCCGGTTCAAATCTGGGTGTCGCCTGATCAACAAAAGACCGAAAATCCCTTATTTTTTTATATAACTCCCCGAAATATTCCCCAGCGGAGGGGAAGGGGGGAGCTGTTGGTACGGGCTTGATTCGAAGCATATAGGGGTTTCGCGAAAGATATGTATATGTAACTTTTATATATATAAAAGTGGCAAAAAAACTTCTGTTCAGTAACCCCTGTATGTATAATCGACTGTCTCTCCTTTTTTTTTCACAGAGACGAAATATAGATCAAATGGAAAAGAAAAAAGAGGTATGTGTGTGATAGATAATGATCCACTTTGGTTATATAATATTATTTTTATTCCTACCTGCTTGCTATATTAGTAAGACTCCCTCGGCCAACGGGGGTCGTTGCATATTTTGCTTGTGCTTCATCTTTCCCAATTATACTAGAAATCATAATGATCAGAAAATTTTGATAAAAATTTATTATAAGTGCATTTATTGGATTGGTTCATTAAATAAAGAGTTTGGGGTAAGAATCCCCTTTTGACTATGCACCCCGGATTTCACTATTATTAGTGAACAAGAATGGAAAAATTCCTTCATATTCATAGAGATCGGGGACATAATTCACATGGATATAGTAAGTCTCGCTTGGGCTGCTTTAATGGTAGTCTTTACATTTTCTCTTTCACTCGTAGTATGGGGAAGAAGTGGACTCTAGAATTACTATTAATGTAATTGCGGTAAGGAATCAAACTTTCTCAATTGTTTTATAGAAAGGGTTTTGTTTGAACATTAATTAGAATAATGTCAATGAAACAGATATTAAAATGCTTCCCATGTTTGTATTTCGGAAGGGGATACGGGTGGGGGTCGTAAGAAATTTTCGTTTTCCTAAATTCTTTATTTCGCCGCAGGGCTTTTCTCAGACTTATATAGGGACAATGGGTAACAACAGACCACTTATTGTTATTTATTTGTATTCTTTTTTCGCTGGATACTGGGATTTCGCTTTTAAATAATAATAAATCTCGTAATTCAAGCCGTAAAAGTAACTTTTTTATTATTTCGGATTGATCTACATTTGTATCTTTATACAGTACAACTTTATACACTACAAGCTAATCTAATAGATAATATGGTAGAAAGATATCAATCTTTCTACCATATTATCAAATCTCATAGAATACTGTTGATTCTAGCCTGCGTATTTAATTGAAGATTTAAGAAACTAAATTGGAAGCCTTTGGTTCTTAAATCATTCTCATTGATAAAGACCTATAAGAAGGCAAGTTTCATTCATATTAATCGTTTTGACTGACCGTTTTTACATATATGATAAGTAAAAAAGCAGTAGGAACTAGAATGAAGAGTGCAGTAGCAATAAATGCGAGAATATTTACTTCCATAATCTAATTTGTTTTTACTTCGCAATAACTCGGGATTTAATCCCATAGAGATAAAAAAAATTCGCCTGTAAATTCAACGGGATGAATTACATCTCAATGATATTGAATCGCATCAATATTATGAATAACAATAGCTGGACTATCAAATTACTTCGTCGTCGCGAATTAAATAGTATAACATAGGAAGATCCTTTATCCATACTCAATAGAAAATCGAATTCGTAATCGAATCAAGAAATCTTTTTTTTTTATTCTTCTATATTCGTAACCTAATGTCTTCCTTGGACAATCATCGGATGAAGTATCATCTGACCGTTTTCCACTTACATTGCATTGACCCCATAAAAAATAACAACAATAAAAGTAAAATAAAAGGGGGTAAGGAGTTAAACTGGAAACTCCTATTTTCTTTTTAGGATATAATTTTCTTTTTCTTGTAAGAAAAAGAAAAGTGTGAAAAAGCCAAATTCCGGTATAAAAGATCTAATCTTCTCTAAAATTATTTCATTTTATAGGCTTTGTTCTTTTTTCGATAGCACCTTTAATTTTACTAAGATAAAGATAAGAAAGAAAACTATTATTCATTATCTCACGAATAATAAAGCTAAAGGGGGTACTTGTTTGATCTTTCTTTTATTAATAGTATCTTTTCTTGCATTAGTACTAGCATACATTAAACGTTTGGTGTAAAATTTGACTGAGATAGATTTTTAAAAAGTAGTTAGTTTCAGTCATTGAGACTGCAGAGCTAGAAATAGAAAGGAAAATAGTTTTAATCTCAAAACTATTTTCGGGGTAACTAAAATTTCATTTTGTAGTGTACAAGAAATGAATTCTCGTTGTGCATGTGCTCCCGAGAAACATATGATACTCTATCCCATTAGATAGAGGCAATAAACTTTAAAACTAGACGCAGTACGCTATCCCTTGGAATCCTGACTATTATGTTCAAAAATATGATGTTCCCAACAATTAGACTAATGCAATTCTATCTCTCCCCACCAATCGGTACTAGTTGAAGTAATGACAATTTATATATTTGTTTGTCTTTGGTGAGAAATACCTAAAAAAGAAAAAAAATACCTATTGAGAAGGTTGAATGGCTGAAATGCTATTCATTTTGGTGTGCCTCTTTTGCCAGAAAAAAAATGTATAGATGAATTGATGTTTTTATTTGATCCGTCGGGACTGACGGGGCTCGAACCCGCAGCTTCCGCCTTGACAGGGCGGTGCTCTGACCAATTGAACTACAATCCCAGGGAAATAAGGTATACCGCATCAATATTTTTAGGGTTGAATTCAAACCTCGTTTTTTTTTTTTCGTGTTGTAACAGAGACCCAAGTGATATAGTGATATCAACATGTCTATGCACTTTCTTTTTATTGAGAGCGACACAAATTACATTACTAATGATCCTTTCCTTATTTTAAAATCGGTTGATAATCAATCTTTCAATAAAAAATATCGTTTACTTATACTTAGACTTTCTTTATATTTACAGATACTGATATGAATCTAGATCATTTTATTATCTATAATAATATAAAAAAGGAATTCGTTTATTCCCACGTATCGTGCGTTCGGTAAGACAAAAATTTACATCTGACGATCTATGAGCGAATTCTTGGGCCGAGCTGGATTTGAACCAGCGTAGACATATTGCCAACGAATTTACAGTCCGTCCCCATTAACCGCTCGGGCATCGACCCAGGAAAAATAAATTCCATTTTCAATTTTAGGCTGATTGATAATGCACGATCAACTTCCTTTTGTAGTACCCTACCCCCAGGGGAAGTCGAATCCCCGCTGCCTCCTTGAAAGAGAGATGTCCTGAACCACTAGACGATGGGGGCATACGTGTCTGACCGCCATCATACTATGAGCATAGTATCAACAGTTTTTCAAAATTGTCAATAGAGTTAATAGAATGTAAGAATATGATTCGACCCAAGAGATCCTTCCGCCATTCCCGATATATAAAGCCATTATCATTATACATACTAGAAGCTCTATATAATTTAATAATATTATTTATTTTATTTTATTAGAATATATTCTAACTAATAAAATAAATAATAAATCTAAATTAAATATCTATAAAACTTAAAACATTTCTTATAAATATAACTAAATACAAGGTAAAGGGTTCCTTTGTGGAATGATTTATACACCCCAAAATAAAAAAATACAATATTTCGTCCACTTTATTAATTCATTCATTTTTATTTTAAGACGAAATGTGCCTTCGTAGTAAACCATAAATTTTTAAAAGGATAAATCCTGGATGAGAAAGGCGATAAAATTTAGGAAATTGTTTTTTCTTGATTAAGGGGACAAATCCACCTTCTCCAGCACATGATTAAATCATATGATTTAACGAAATATCTTGGATCTAGGATCTATGTCGTCGAATTGGTAGGTACGTGTATCAAGTTATTTTTGTTCTGATGGGTATCAATTTAAGAAAAGAAAAGTTGAGGGTCGGCTTGGTTCATTGAAGTGATAGGTTAAAAAGATCAAAAACTCCTTATATTCTTATATTATAGTAAATCAACTTTATTTTTCCGGAAAGAGCCACTAGCCACTATAAATTATAATATATTATATAGTATAGTCTAAAGTCTGTATGGTCTATAATACATATGCTATGTAATATAAGGGGAAAGATAATAGTGACTCATTCAGGAATTCCGTTACGTTAAAGGGCCCCTTTAACTCAGTGGTAGAGTAACGCCATGGTAAGGCGTAAGTCATCGGTTCAAATCCGATAAGGGGCTTTTTACTTTTTTTTTTCATAAAACCCGAATCGTAGTATTCATATTTGAACGTAGAATATATTTGCTTCTTGCTATTTTTAAAGGAAAAAGGAAAGAACTGTATAATATAAGTCTAATACCTTTTAGTAGTTATAAAATTGAACATTTATTCATTAAAAATAATAATAATAAAAATTATAAGAGAAGGCATCTATTGAATCCCCCAATATTCCTATTTTTTTTTTCACTTATTTCAAACTAATCCATTGTAAAGATTAGAAATCAACAAATTAAAGGGGAAAAGTAAGTAGACCTGACCTATTGAATTAGTACTATATCTACTATTCTGATAATAAAATTCGATAGAGATGAAATTGGAACGGCTGACCCCCTTTTTGTTTAATTTCTTTGGACTGTGCACTAATTTGTCGATATTTCCGATTCAATTTTTTTATTCCTAGATATTCCATAAGAATTAATTGGCTATTCCTTGCCTTCTCTATGAAGTAAGGGAAAAGTTTGTTTGTTCGAAATCCCAACGTAAAAACCCCTTTTCGCTATCTTTCTTTGATTCTAGAGGAGAATTAATATCTATTTATAGAGTAATATTTAGATAGATCTATTAGGTCGTAATTTCATGTACCAACTATTTTTAGATCGACACATCTCATATTTTTGTTTCGACAATGTGATGGAAAAAACATGCGAGAAAAACTAGCATTTCGGGTCTTTTTTATATTGTATGGAATTTCATTAAGTTAGAAGTTAGGGAAAAATAGTAATTCTCTAAAATTTTGCATTCTTTCCTCAACCCATCAAACTGAAAAGATAGACTCTGAAGTTTTTTATTCA